ACTTGGTATTAGAATTCGAATGAAAACCACCCGATTGCAGGTAATGCCAGAATTTTCGATTTTTTGAGGATCAATCAAATAAGGTTTTCATTAGAAAAGATTCTATAAAAGCAATGATAAATAGATACTAATAGAGCAAGAAAAGAAGGAAATAAAAAAACATAGTATAGAAAAGATATCCAAAATGATATAGAAATCACTATCCTACCCTTAGTTTTTATTTCCTTAATTTAATTGAATTTCGTTTGATTAGAGCAAAGCTCCTTAAAAACCTCTGCCTTTTTTAAAATATCCTGAACAGTTCCTGTAGGCTGAGCGCCTTTTTCAAGGAAATAGAGAATAGCGGGAACGTTTAAATAAGTTTGATTCTTGATCGGATCATAAAAACCCACTTTCCGAAGATCTCTTCCTTCTCTTCGGGATCGAACATCAATTGCAACGATTCGATAGACGGCTCATCGGGATAGATGTAGATGAAAAAGAACCCCCCCCCCCTAGAACCGTATAGGAAGTTTTCTCCTCGTACGGCTCGAGAAAAAATGATTCGAAATTTTGTCTATGGATAAAATTATAATAAATAGTAAAGGAATCCGTAAAAGAAATTAGGCTATAATTTAACTCATAGTCATTTTTATTTAGCTTCCTTCCTGAAAACTAAAAAATCATTTGTACTCATAACTCAAGTTCAATAATTCTCAAATATTCAATAATTCTCAAATATATTAAAGAAAATTAAGATATTTTTTTATTGAGTGGTCTTTAACCCCCCTTTTTTTTGTCTCGTTGAAAATCTATTTGGATTCTTTATTCGGATCTGTGAAACAATTGAAGCGGTGTTTCCTTGTTCTGGGATCCTTTATCTTTGTTTTAAATCATTGGGTTTAGACATTACTTCGGTGCTTCTTAATCCTTTCAAAATGGTAGCAACATACCCCTTTTGTGATTTCTTTCTATCAAAGAATCATACCGACGGTTGATTCGTGCGCGATACACTGTGGATCGAAAAAGTTTTTGCGGTTCCAACAATTTTTTTGAATTGAAAATTTGCTCGAATCGGATTCTTTCGATTTCTATATCGAAGATATACTTACGAAGTTGTTCCAATTTATTGATTGGCATTAACCCTAGATCGTTGCCCCTGAGAAATTAATAAATACTTTCTACTCGAGCTCCATCATGAACTATTTACATTACAACCCAATAAAAAAAGAAGGGTTCTAGTAGAATAGAACAAACGACGTCGAGCCAAGAGCACCTTCATTCCTATATAAAATAAAATGGTGGATGTAAGAATAAGAATCCACACCGGATCGTGTCCTTCAAGTCGCACGTTGCTTTCTACCACATCGTTTTAAACGAAGTTTTACCATAACATTCCTCTAATTTGGAACCAGTATGGAATTGATTCAATTATGGAATCATGAATAGTCATTGGTTCAGTCGGTACAGAGACATAGTCATTTATATTTTTTCTTAGCTACATAGATAATAAAGATTTTTCTGAAGAAATCTTAGCAAGACCTGGGCTTTTTTTGTATGAACCCTACTTTTTTCTATAAATCTCTATCTCATATCTAACAGAAATATCCAGAAATCAAAATATAGAAATAACATAACTAACAGAAATAACACGAATAAAGAAATTCTATTTGACTCTGCCTGTTCAAGTGACTCAATAAGATAGACTGACCCATTTCCAACTTCCTAAAGATTCAACCCATAAGGAATCATTACAAATCTTGATAATGGGTTTCCTACTTCGACATCATTATTTGAGTCAAGTTTTACTTTTTACAGTAAAAACTATATTTGATTATCATAAGAAATAAATATTTCTGTTTCTTTTCGAATTCGAATAGAATTGTCAATGATTTAAAGCAAATAAGCTAAATAGATCGAACAATAAAAAGAAATATCATTGTTAAATATTTAAATTTGAATATTTTAGGGATGATATTTCTTTTCACAAAAATAGAAAGACTATTGTCACTGAATATAGGATAACAATACATACCTATAGGCTAAGCACTTCCTCATTTTATATGTATTTTCATATTTTGTTTAACCTGAGGTTAAGTAATCTTTCTGCAACTGTGATATATGTCCCATCTTATCTTTATCTGGATCACAAAAGGATTCAGTTACATTTGCATGTCATTTGAACTCAATTTAGTTCAGTTTGTGAAAAAATGAGATATGATTCCGAAAAGAATCATTCAAAATCAAAAAAGAAAGAAGAATAATATTCTATACAATATTAGACCTTAAAACAGAACCTTGTTGAACAAAAAAGATGTATTCGGATACAATGGATATGCTCTGGGACGGAAGGATTCGAACCTCCGAATAGCGGGACCAAAACCCGTTGCCTTACCACTTGGCTACGCCCCATTTCTATTTTTATTCGACACTAATACTAATAAAGAATAATATTGGTATTAAGTGTTCGTCAATTCCAGTCCAACTATCTATAGACTAGAGAAAATCTTTCTTCTTTATAGAATATATTATAGATTATAGATTCGTGCTAGGATTTTGACATGTGTATATCTAGAATTCAACTGAATTTATTGATCATTACATATAATTGAATTAAGATATTGTATGAAAGTATGATTTCTTCTATTCTCCTTTGAGGATTGGAGGATTTTTGATTGAGCGGAAAAAGAAGGATTTTTTTGTCTACCTTACTTTCTTCATTTTTCCTTATATCAATAACTCAATCAAAATGCAATTATCTCGACGAACAAAATGTCTGTTATGCTTAATATCTTTAGTTTGATCTGTCTTAATTCTACCCTTTATCCGAGTAGTCTTTTCTTCGCCAAATTGCCCGAAGCCTATGCTTTTTTGAATCCAATCGTAGATGTTATGCCAGTCATACCTCTGTTCTTTTTTCTTTTAGCCTTTGTTTGGCAAGCTGCTGTAAGTTTTCGATAAGATCTTGAATACTATCCTAGAAAATTCATGATTTATTCGAGAAAAATTATAACAATTGATAAGATCAAATAAGTCTGGGAGTATGAACCTTCAATTCAAACATTGAAATTCTTGGATAGCCGCGAGAAATTCCGCTCGCCCCATTTCCCGATTCTAATCCTTTTTCCGGCGAAAGACCTTATTAGGTTAGGGTCCCTTAGAATATCTAATTGTGGGTATGAAAGTGATTTGTGGTAATCAAAGACTCTTATTACAAATTTCAACTTCATTTGAATTTCTGAACATTCTTTTCTATTTCTAGAATTCATTTCTTGGTGTCAAAATAGGATATGTGATATAAAAATGGAGGATCTATTATCTTTTCTCGTTTTTCTTTTTCAAAAAATGATCTTGGAGGTTGTGTAATGCTTACTCTCAAACTTTTCGTTTACACAGTAGTAATATTCTTTGTTTCTCTCTTCATCTTTGGATTCCTATCCAATGATCCAGGACGTAATCCTGGACGTGAAGAATAAAATAACAATTTCGTTTTTCTTGCTTGATTTTCCAATTTTCTTAAGATTTTATTTTCTATATTCCATACGTTTAACTAGGAAAAAAATCAAAAGGGGTTTGCGAAATTTGAAAGAAAAAAATAGAAAGTAATCAACGGAAACGGAAAGAGAGGGATTCGAACCCTCGGTACGAATAACTCGTACAACGGATTAGCAATCCGCCGCTTTCGTCCACTCAGCCATCTCTCCCAATTGAAAAAGATAATTACTATGTTACATTACACATCAAGTCAGGATTAAAGAAAGTATTTCTTTCACATTCTTTATCGTTATTATATAATTAGGAATTCCATTTAGATGCTCGAAAGATCCAAATAGAAAGATAAATAAAGAAGACCTTATTGCTTTTATTTTGTTCGAAGTGCCTTTTGGGCCTGGCCCGGTCAATACCCAGCCGGGCCTTTTTTTGTTCCAACGAATTCCCTTTACCTTTATTTATAGGTATAGGAAACATACTCTAAATAAGATACTTGGTATCTGTGTAAGAATTTCCATTGTGGGGTTTACATATACTTATCATTTTTGTTATAATAGAAATTGAGAAGGATTTTTGATTCAAAAGAATCCATTAAGTATGTTTTGTAGTTTCTTATTTCATTCGGCAAACCCAATTTTAGATTCAAATCCAAGAATCATTCAGGAATTCTCAGTCAACGAATAGTTAAGGGTTCCCATTTGTCATAAATTTTGGCTTTTTTGAATGAAAATATACATTTGATTGTTCAATAGAAAAGTGAGGGGAAGTTTTTCGGCATTCGAAGGGGTGGATCAACTACAATCAAAAGGGGAACGGGGTTTCTTTTAAAATTTTTATAAATTTAGCAAAAGGATTAAATTAAAAAAGGGATGCAAGTACAATAAACTAAAGTTTAGTAATCCAACCCAGTGTGTATCGTTTTGGCGGCATGGCCGAGTGGTAAGGCGGGGGACTGCAAATCCTTTTTCCCCAGTTCAAATCCGGGTGCCGCCTCATCAACAAACGAATCAAAATCTCTTATCTGCTGATATAAATCACCCCAATTTTCCCCAGTAGAACAGAATAAGGGGATTGTTGATACTTGGTTGATTCTAAACATCTATTTTGGGGATTTTGTAAAAGATTGGAAATCTTTCAATCTAAAATTCAAAGAAAGATTATATTATTATTATATTATTATATTATAATGGTCGAAGCAAGACTTCCCGATTCCCTTCTACTGCTAATGTAATATCTACTGATTGGGTCTTGAATTTCATTGGCATAGCCGGCGGCTAACTAGTTGTGGAAAGTCCTTTATGTAATCTACATATTATAGACTCGCGAGAATCTCTGAGTGTTCAGGCATTCAATCACTATTATATTGAGATTGGATGGATAATTTACTTTTTTATAGAAAAAGTGAAAAATTTTTATTATTTTTTTTGAAACCCCTCGTCAAGAGTATATTATACTATCCCCCAACTGCTTCAGAGAGACAATCGGGAAAGGGTACGGATTAGATCAAATAGGAAATAAAAGTATGTAATAGATAGCAATAGATCTTTGAAGTTGAAGGGCAACAAAGAATGGGCCCTCTTTTTTTTTACTATATGTTCCATTAGTAACATTCCTTTGTAGCATCATTGTGTATTTTACTTGTGTTTAGTCTTTCCCGATTAGAAATCATATAGTAATTTTTTAGAAATGGATTTATTTGATTGGTTCATCAATAGTGTTGGGCCAGAATCCCTTTTTGACTCTGGACCATGGATTCTACTATTATTAGTGAGCAATACAATAATGGAATATTTCTATCATAAAGATAAGGGACATAATTGACATGGATATAGTAAGTCTCGCTTGGGCTGCTTTAATGGTAGTCTTTACATTTTCCCTTTCACTCGTAGTATGGGGACGAAGTGGACTTTAGAAGCACTACTAATTTAGTTGAGGAATGAAACAGTATCAATTGTTTTATAGATCGTTCTGCAACGCATTTTTTATTTGATTTGAAAATGATTTCAATTCAAAATATATTCATTTCGAAATTCCATTGGATTCTAGTGGAGAAATGTATTGTATAACAGTAAAACAATTATTTCAGAAAGAAAGAGAATTGGGTCCTACGTTAATTCCATATATGGATTAATCGCTACATATATTGTAGATATAGATAGAAGCTAATATAGTATACCAACTTTATTAGAAAGTCAAGTACAACTTTATACACTACTATAACAGTAATAGAGAGTATGGTAAGAAAGAATTTTCTTTCTTACCATACTCTCGGATCTCATAGAATACTGCCCATTATAGTCCGTTGATTTCATTTAAGACGCAAAAAAAGAATCCTTTTGATTTGATTTCTTCAACTATTGATAAGAACTCAGAAGTCAAGTTTCATTTCAAGTAATTAATTATTTTGACTGACTGTTTTTACGTAAATGATAAGTAGAAAAGCAGTAGGAACTAAAATGAACAGTGCAGTAGCAATAAATGCAAGAATATTTACTTCCATAATCTCAATCTCATCGTTTTTTTATTTCACAATAACTCGGGATTTAATCCCATAGAGATGATAAATCTTTCACCTGTCAATTCAATGAATGCATTACCTATCGATGATCTTGAATCGGATCAATATCATGAATAACAATATCTGAGCTATTAAATTAATTCGTCGTCGAGAATTGAATAGTATAACATACGAAGATCTTTTATCCATACCGAATCCAAGATGGGATTCCCGGACCAATCAAAAATTCCTTAATTTATTTTATCCTTCTTTTCTGTTCTTTCTTTTCTATAACTTACCTTAGGTCTTCCGTGTAGAACCATCAAATGAAGTATCCTCGTCCGTTTCCATTAACTTAACTACAAGACCCCAACAAACAATACAAGCGAAGTGGAAAAAAAGAGGAATTAGGTTGTAAATTTGAATGATCCCATTTTCTTTGGAAGACAAAGAAGTATGAGAAAGATGAGTCGCGGGAGAAAAGATGGAATATTCTATCAACTTCACTATTTGAATTATTTTCATTTTAGTTTAGGGTTTGTTCTTTCTTCGACAGAATCCTGAAAAAAAGAGGGGAAACCCCTTCGGAATTAAATTATGCTCTTTGTCCCTTCTTTCATTTCACATAAAATGGAGAGGTTAATTGATGTACTTATTGGATCCGTCGGGACTGACGGGGCTCGAACCCGCAACGTCCGCCTTGACAGGGCGGTGCTCTTGCCTATTGAACTACAATCCCAGGGAAATAAGAAGAGATCTAGCAGAAAATTTGGATTCTTTTTTCTTCTCTCTTATCAGGTATTTCTTAAGAACAAGAGGGTTCTACCATCTGATAGTAGATTGGCGAATTGTTGGGCCGAGCTGGATTTGAACCAGCGTAGACATATTGTCAACGAATTTACAGTCCGTCCCCATTAACCACTCGGGCATCGACCCAACGCCTAATTAGACGTTCCATAATCAACTTTCTTTCGTCTCCCAGGCGGACAAATCCATTTCACTTTTGAAAAAATATATCAAATCAAACTGCCACGGATAGACTGAGGAGTTGACAAATCCATTTCACTTTTGATAAAATCCTATTCCTATGGTCTTGGTATACCCCTAGAGGGACTTGAACCCTCGTTTTCTCCGTGAAAGAGAGAGGTCGTAACCACTGGACCATAGGGGCACCAATGGACCATAGGGGCCTATGGCCACCTTTATTCATAAATAAACTAGAAATAATAGTTGCTGAGGCCGGCCACCTTTAGGAAATCAAAAAGCACTACACAATACAAATACAATAGGGAATAAGGCCTAAGGCCACCTTAAACTTAATATAAAATAGAAATCAGCCGAGGGACACCTTTAGAAGATGAATAGGATATGAATCAAACCGAAAAACTCGTTCACTTTTCTGGGGGTTAATGGTAATCAAACTTTACCATTAAACTATACAATGGATCCAAGAGACGGTACCTCTGAATCAGCAGGATATGAAAAAAATGATTTACCAAAGTCTGATTTGGGAATTCTATTGAGCCCTAAAT